TTTTTTTTAAAAAAAAAAAAATAGAATTACGTTGTTGTTCTATTTTTAAAAAATTTAAAATAAATAATTGATAAAAATCCCAAAAATTGCTTCTTATAACTTTTCTATTTATTTTTTTTTTTAGTTTAAATTTTATCAGAAAGTTGAAAAAAAATTTTATAATCTCATTTATTATATATGATAATATTTTCTATTTATTTTATTGTATTTTTTTTTTAGTTTAAATTTGATCAGAAAGTTGAAAAATATTTTTTAATCTCATTTGTTATTCATGACAATAATTTTTATTTATTTTATTTTTTCCTATGTGCTGGGGGGGTCCTGTGTCCGGGGGTAGAAGGAGTATATATATATGTAACCATTTATTTGTAATTAAGAAATTTCATTCTAAGAATATATTTATATATATGTAATAATTTATTCAATATTAATAAATATAATATATTAATATATTAATATATAATAATTTATTCAATATTAATAAATATAATATATTAATATATTAATATATAATAATTTATTCCATATTAATATATATATCTATATATATGTAATAATGTATTACATATTAATATATTTAATATATATAACTATATATATGTAATAATGTATTACATATTAATATATTTAATATATATAACTATATATGTTACCTTCTAGTAACTATTTAAATTTGGTAATACTAATTAATAATTATTTTATTATAATATCACAATTCTATTTCTATATTTTTTAAAAAAAAGTTTTATTCTTGCTTTTATTATTTATTATTTATTTAATTTACATGATTTTTTTTTTCAGTAATTGATTTTATTATTTATTATAAATGATTATTTATTGATTTAATTTTTTTAGAAAAATATTGTGCCAGCATTCGCGGTTATACATTTTATGAAATTAAATAATTTTGGTTTTTATATTATTATTTGATTAAATATTTTTTTATTAGGGTGAAATTTATATTTTTTTTTTTTCTTTTTTTTTTATTTTAAAATTTTTTTAAAAACTAGGATTAGATACCCTATTATTAATTTCTTATTTTTTCTTGATTAATATTAGTTATGTTCTTTAAAAATCAAAGAATTTGGCGGTTAATAAAATCTTTTTAGAGGAACATGTATTTTAATTGATAATCCACGATATTTTATACCAAATTTTAATTTGTATATCTCTATTGATAGAATATTTTTTAAAAAATTTTCTTTTTCTATTTAAGTTTTATTTTAGGTCAAGGTGCAGTTTTATTTTGGTTTTTATGTGTTACGTTATTTTTAATAAATTTATTTTTCTTTTTGAATAATTTTAGGATTTAATAGTAAATTAAATTAATTAATTTTTTTGAATAAAGTTCTAATTAATGTACATATCGCCCGTCACTCCTTTATATAGGATAAGTCGTAACAAAGTAGTTTTACTGGAAAGTGAGTCTAGATTTTTCAGGATGTAGCTTATTTAAAGCTAATTATTTACATTAATTTGAAAATTTTAATATTCTTTCTGATTTAATTTTAATTTATTTTTTTTATTTTAATTTTTTTTAGTTTTGTTTATTAAATAATTTTTATTTTTACTGAAAAGGTTTTATTATTTAATTAATGAATTATTTTATAGTACCTTTTGTATCAGGGTAATTTAATTAATAAATTTATTTTTTTTTCCCGAAATTTAATTATTTAAGTATATATTTTTTTAACTGTTAAATAATTTTTATAAATTTATATTTAATAATTAAAAGTTATTTGAATTTTTATATATCTGGTTATTATGGATTAAGTTAAATTTTGGATTTAAGTTTTTAATAAATTAAATTTTTAATTCTTATATTAATTGGGATAATCTAATTAATTTTTTAAAATTTTTTTTAAGAATAATTTTTAATAAGTTTAATATTTTCTATTTAGTTTGTAATAATTTATTTTTGTTTAATTATTTTTTTTTGTATTTAAATTTTTACTTAATTTTTTTAATTAATTTTTTATTAATATTAATAATGAGTTAATAAGTATTTTTTTTTATTTTTAATTTTATTAATTAGACAAATTTAGTCTTCAACTGTTTATTAAAAACATTTCTTTAAGGTTATATATTTAAAGTAATTTCTGCCCTATGATTTTTAAATGGCTGCAGTATTTTGACTGTACAAAGGTAGCATAATAATTTGGTTTTTAATTGGAATCTTGTATGAAAGAATAAATGAGGGACTTGTTTTATTAATTAAAGTATTAGAATTTATTTTTTTAGTAAAAAAACTGAAATTTTTTTCAGGGACGAGAAGACCCTATAGAATTTAAATTTTATTAATTTTTATTAAATATTTTTTTTTGTTAAACTTTAATAAAATTTTAATTGGGGTGATTAATAAATTTAATCTTTATTTAATTTTTTCATTATAATTGTTTTTTTGATCCATTTTTATGATTAAAAGATTAAATTACCTTAGGGATAACAGCGTAATTTTTATTAGGAGTTCTTATCTATATAAATGTTTTCGACCTCGATGTTGAATTAAGTTAATTTTTTGGTGCAAAAGCTAAAATAGTAAGTCTGTTCGACTTTTAAATACTTACATGATTTGAGTTTAAACCGGTGTAAGCCAGGTTGGTTTCTATCTTGAAATTTTTTTTTTCTTTTAGTACGAAAGGACCAATGAATAGTATTTAAATATTAAAAATTATTGATTTGGCAGATTAAGTGCATTAAATTTAGATTTTAAATAAGTAATTATAGTTACATTCAATAATTTATTTAATAACTTTTTTTTTTTTATTATTGATAGTTTTAGTTTCAGTTGGTTATTTTACTTTATTAGAACGTAAAGTTCTTAGATATATTCAATATCGTAAAGGTCCTAATAAAGTAGGTTTTTTAGGTTTATTTCAGCCTTTTAGAGATGGGTTTAAACTTTTTTTAAAGGAGTATTTTTTTCCTAAGAATTGTAATTTTTTTTTTTTTTTTTTTTCACCTTTATTTGGTTTAATTCATTCATTATCTTTATGATTAATTTTTCCTTTTTTAGGAAATTTAATTTATTTAAATTTTGGTTTAATTTTTTTTTTATGTATTTTGAGTTTGGGAATTTATTTTATTATTGTAATGGGTTGATCTTCTAATAGATTATATTCATTATTAGGTAGAATTCGTGGTGTTTCCCAGTCAATTTCTTATGAAGTATCTTTATCTATTATTTTAATTTGTTATTTTATTTTAATTGAGGGTTATGATTTATTTAGATTAATAGTTTTTCAAAATGATATTTGGTTTATTTATTTTTCTTTTCCTTTATTTTTTTGTTGATTTTCTTGTTGTTTAGCTGAAAGTAATCGTTCTCCTTTTGATTTTTCTGAAGGTGAAAGTGAATTAGTTTCAGGTTTTAATGTTGAATATTCATCTATAAGTTTTTCTTATATTTTTATTTCTGAATATTGTTCTATTATTTTTATTAGAATGTTCACTTGTATGGTTTTTTTAGGAGGTAATTTTTTTAATTATTTTTTTTTTTTTAAGATTGTGTTTTTTTGTTTTATTTATATTTGAATTCGTTCATCTTTTCCCCGGTATCGTTATGATAAACTTATATATTTATCTTGAAAATGTTATTTACCTTTAAGTTTAAATTATTTATTTTTTTTTATTTTTTTGAAGTCTTTAATTATTTATCATAAAAATTTGTAAAGTTATTAAATAACTCTTTCTTATATTTTCAAAATATATGCTTTATATAAGCTAAATAACTTTATTCAATAATTTTATCTCAAGACTTTATTAAAATTGGATTTACAATAAAAAATATAAAGTATATTTTTGTTAAGATTTCTCCTGTAACAAGAAATGGTTCTTCTACTGGTTTCATACCAATTCATGTAAGTAATATTGATACAACAATAAATATTCAAAATATAATTTGATTTAATGGGTAAAATGATATTGATTTAAATTTTGATTTATGTGAAATTGGTATTAAAAATAAAACTAAAATTGATGACAATAAAGCTATAACTCCCCCTAGTTTGTTAGGAATAGAGCGTAAAATTGCATAAGCAAATAAAAAGTATCATTCTGGCTGAATGTGGATTGGTGTAACTATAGGATTAGCTGGGGTAAAGTTATCTGGGTCAGATAAAATTAAAGGTTCTGTTAAAATTAACAATAAAAATAGTGTAATTAAAATTGAGAATCCTATAATATCTTTAATTGAATAATATGGATGGAACGGAATTTTGTCTAAGTTTGAATTTACTCCTAATGGATTGTTTGATCCTGTTTTATGAAGAAGTATTAAGTGAATTAAAACTATTATTGTTACAATAAATGGTAGAGTGAAGTGTAATGAAAAAAATCGGTTGATGGTTGCATTATTTACTGAAAATCCACCTCAAACTCATTTTACTATTATATCTCCAATATACGGGATAGCTGATATTAGGTTAGTAATTACTGTTGCTCCTCAAAATGATATTTGTCCCCAAGGTAATACATATCCTAAAAATGCTGTACCTATTAAAGCAAATAAAATTAATACCCCTATATTTCATGTTGCTATTAATTTATAAGATCCATAATATAAACCTCGTCACATATGTATATATACACATATAAAAAATATTGATGCTCCGTTTGCATGAATATATTTAATTATTCACCCTCCATGTACATTTCGTATAATGTGATCTACTGAATTAAATGCTAAGTCAATATTTTGATTATAATGTATTGATAATATAATTCCTGATACTAATTGAATTAGTATACAGATTCCTAATATTGATCCAAAATTTCATCATGAAAACAGGTTAATTGGTGTGGGTAAATCAATAATTGAATTATTAATTATTTTGATAATATTAGTTTTTCGTATAGGTTTATTCATTAATTTTTTCTTCGTAATGGTCCTAAATTCTTTATAATTAATTTTGAAACTATAATTATGGTTATTAATAAGTAGATAATAATAAAAATTGATATGTTAAGGGATTTTTTATTAAAAAGTTTTATTATTGATAATTTTGTAATTTCATAATTATAATTAATTGTTCCATTTTCGTTTATAATGTTTTCAATTGTATTATTTTCTAAAGGTAAAATTATAATTAGTATAATAGTTAAATTAATTTTAAATTTAAATTTTTCGTTGGAAACTGTTCTAGTTATGTAAGAGAAAATAATTAGTAATCCACCTACTATTATAAGAAAAAATATTATTGAGAATCATGATGTTAATCTTAAGAAGTTTATTAATATGCAAATTAGTAATGTTTTAAAAATAATTAGTGTTCTGATAGATATAGGATTTTTTAATTTAATAAGTGTTATTGAGTTTATAATAATTAATTTTATTAATATTAATTTAATTTCAACAAATAGTTTATTTTAAAATTTAATTTTTGGGTAATTATGAAAGGTAATTTCCTTTTGTTGATGTTTTTAAGATTTTTCTAAATTTAATTTACAAAATTAATGTTTTTTTTAAACTATAAAAACTAATATAAACTAATAAAAACTAATGAATTTTTTTTTTTTTTTTATTTTTTTTTCTAGTTTAATTTCTTTATTTATAGTTCGTAAACATATTTTACTATGTTTAATAATATTAGAATTAATAGTAATTAGATTATTAATTTTAATTTATTTTTTTTTACTTTTTAATTATAATTTTATATATTTATATGTTTTATTAATGAGAATATTTGTTTGTGAAGGGGTATTAGGATTAAGATCTTTAGTTTATTTTATTCGTTTTTATGGTAATAATTACTTAAATTCAATATTTATATGATAATAATTTTTATGTTTTTATCTTTGATCCTTATTTATTTTCTTTTAGATATTTTTTCTTTACAAATTATTATTATTTTAATAATTATTTTTTTTTTTACAACTAATTTTTTTTCTTTCTATTGTTCTGTAACTTATATATTTGGAATTGATTTTTATTCTTTTTGAATGATTTTTTTATTATTTTTTATTTTTTTACTTATAATTTTATCTTTTAATTTTAATAATTTTTATTGTTTTTTTCTTGTTATATATTTTCTTTTATTAAGATTATTTTTAATTTTTTATAGTTTAAATATTCTAATAATATATTTTTTTTTTGAATTTAGTTTAATTCCTTTATTAATTATAATTTTTGGTTGAGGTTATCAACCTGAACGTTTAATTTCTGGTTTTTATTTATTTTTTTATACTGTATTTTCTTCTCTTCCTTTAATAATTTTTATTATTTGATTTTATGAATTTAATAGATTATTTTTCGATTTAAATTTAAATTTAAGATTTTCTTTTTACTTAAATTTTTGTTTAATTTTTTCCTTTTTAGTTAAGTTTCCTATATTTATATTACACTTTTGGCTCCCAAAGGCTCATGTTCAAGCTCCATTATTTGGTTCAATAGTTTTAGCTGGATTAATATTAAAGGTTGGTGGTTATGGGTTAATCCGTTTTATAATTATATTTGAAGATTTATTTTTATATTATGGTTATATTTGATATTCTTTAAGACTTTATGGTTCTATACTGGTTTCTTATATTTGTTTAATTCAGTCGGATGTTAAATTTATAATTGCTTATTCTTCTGTTTCTCATATAGGTTTATGTATTATAGGATTAATATCTTTTTATAGATTAGGTTTTATTGGTTCTTATTTAATAATGATTTGTCATGGGTTTTGTTCATCAGGTCTATTTTGTTTAGCTAGATTTTATTATAATTTTATTTATAGACGTAGTTTTTTTATTAATAAGGGTATAATGATTTACTTTCCTACTTTATGTATATTTTGGTTTTTTTTTTGTTCAATTAATATAAGTTGTCCTCCAAGAGTAAATTTTTTATCGGAATTTCTAATTATAAATAGAATAATTTGTTATAGATATTGTTCAATTTATTTTATATTTTTTATTTTTTTTTTTGTTTCTTGTTTTAATTTTTATATATTTAGTTATATAAATCATGGAAAGAACTATTTTTCTTTTAGTTTTAATTTAGGTTATATAATTGATTACTTTATTATTTTTTTTCATCTAATTTACTTATTTTTTTTTAATTTTTATTTTTTTTTTGTTTTGTTTTAGACTTAGTTAATTTAGTTTAAATATAAAAAATAGAGGTTTGTGGTACCTTAGATGAATGAATTCATTTAACTTTGAAATCTTTAATATATTTTTCTTGGTCTCTTACTTTTTTTTTTTTTTTTTTTTTTTTTTTTTTTTTTTCTATATATATAATTAATTATTCTTATGTAATTTTTATTGAATATACTTTGTATAATTATAATTCTTTTAATTTAAGTTATTTGATTTATTTAGATTGATTAAGTCTAGTTTTTATTTCTGTAGTTATATTTATTTCTTCCATGGTTATTATATATAGATATAATTATATGGGTATAAATAGATTTTCTTTTTATCGTTTTTTTTTTGTTTTAATTATTTTTATTCTAAGAATAGTTTTAATAATTATTAGACCTAATTTAATTAGAATTATATTAGGTTGGGATGGCTTAGGTCTTGTTTCTTATTGTTTGGTAATTTATTATATATCTATAAAGAGATATTTATCTGGTATAATTACTTGTTTAACTAATCGAATTGGTGATTTTGGTTTATTAATTTGTTCATGTTGATTAATTTCATATGGTTCTTGACATTTTTTATTTTATTTAGATTTTTATAATTTACATATTTATTTACTATTAATTTTTTCTTGTTTTACTAAAAGAGCTCAAGTTCCTTTTTCGTCTTGGTTACCAATAGCTATAGCAGCACCTACTCCTGTTTCTTCTTTAGTTCATTCATCAACTTTAGTAACTGCAGGTGTATATTTGTTAATTCGTTTTTATTCTAATTTATTTTATTTTAATTCTTTATTTATTTTTATTAGAGTAATAACTATTTTTTTTTCTTCTTTTTGTTCTTTATATGAGTATGATTTAAGGAAAATTATTGCTTTATCTACTTTAAGACAATTAGGTCTAATAATATTTAGAATTTTTGTTGGTTTAACAGATTTTTGTTTTTTTCACTTAGTTACTCATGCTATATTTAAATCTTTAATGTTTCTTTGTTCTGGTATTTTTATTTATTATATAAATGATAATCAAGATATTCGTTATCTAGGTTGTTTAAACTTATTAATGCCATTTACTTGTTCTTGTTTTAATATTTCTAATATTTGTTTATGTGGGATTCCTTTTTTATCTGGTTTTTATTCAAAGGATTTAATTTTTGAGTCATTTAGATTTTTTTCTTATAGATTTTTTCTATATTGTTTTTTTTATCTATCTATTGGTATAACTTGTTTATATTCAATTCGTTTATTTTATTATTGTATAATTTCTTCTTTTTCTTTAGGTTTTTATATTGTGTTTTATGATTATTTAAATTGAATGAAATTGAGAATTTTATTTTTATCTATTATATCTATTTTTTTTGGTTCTTTTTTGGTTTGATTATTTGATTTCAATTTATTTTTTATTTATTTACCTTTAAAAATAAAGTTGTTTTCTATTTTTTTTATTTTTATAGGTTTATTTTTTGGTTATGAATTTTGTTTAATTAAGTCTTATTTTTTAATAAGTTTATTTTATTATAATTTTGGTTTCATAATTTATATATCTAGATATTTATGATTTTTTTATTATTTTTTATATACTTTTTTTTTTTTTTTAAATAATTCTTTGCTTTGCTGAGGAGAATATTATGGTTTTTCTGGTTTAAAATATTTTGTTAATAAATTAATATTTTTATTTTATAAGTATTCTTTAAATAGGTATAATTTATTTATTTTTATTTTTATGTTTTATATATTTTTTTTTATTTAGTTTTTATAGTTTAATTAGAATATAGTATTGAAGCTACTAAGGAAATATTTTATTTAATAACATATAATATTCATAAGTTTTTCTTTCTTTTTATTGAAAATAAAATGTTTTATATAAACTATTTGAATTTTATTAAGAGATAAACGGATTTTAACCGCTTTTAAAATTAGTTAGCAGCTATTTTAATTTCTTAATCTCTTTTAATTGGAAAAACAATTTTCTTATTAACAATAAGATGCCTCTAAATTTTGGCTTCAATTAAAACATGGAGAATAAACTCTTATATTAGGTCGAAACTAATTGTAATATTTTACTTCTTTGTTAAAGTTAGTTTTAAAACACCTTCTAATTGCAAATTAGATATTATAGTTAACTATAACTCTTATTTTGTTCATTTTAATATTCCATTATATCATTCATGATACAATCCTAAAATTAAAATGGTTAATATTAAAAATGATGTAAATATTCATGATTTTATAATTGAAAATTTTATTGTTAAAATTATTGGTATAATAATAATGATTTCGATATCAAAGATTAAAAATATTATTCCGATAATAAAGAAGTGTGAAGAAAATGGTAGTCGTTTATTAGATATTGAATTAAATCCACATTCAAATGGTGTTATTTTATTTAATTTTTTTTTTTTTTTTTTTATAATTCTTATAATTATAATTGTTAATATAATAATTGATACTATAATTAGTAAACAAAATGTTATGATTAATAAAATTATTCATTTTTGAAAACCTTAAAGTTGGAATCTTTATATACTTTTTATACTAAATGAATATATTCCCCATCAATAAACTGAGATATAAAGTATTAATCAGACTACATCTACGAAGTGTCAATATCAAGCTGAAGATTCAAATCCAACTATATGTCTTCTTGAAAAGTGTAATTTTTTTATTCGAATAGTAGATGTAATTAGAAATATTGTCCCAATAATAACATGAATCCCATGAAATCCTGTTATTAAGAAGAATGTAGATCCAAATACTGAATCTGAAATTGAGAATCTACATTCTATGTATTCATATAATTGGATTAATGAGAAGTATAACCCTAATATAATTGTAATTATTATTCTTTTAATTGTTTGATTAAATATTTTAATTAAAATTCTATGGTGAGCTCATGTAATTGAGATTCCTGATGAAATTAGAATAATTGTATTTAAAAGTGGGATTCTTATTGGTTTTATAGGTTCAATTCCTATTGGTGGTCAATTTAATCCAATTTCAATTCTTGGTGAAAGTCTTATATGAAAAAATGTTCAGAAGAATGATGTAAAAAATAGGATTTCTGATAAAATGAATAATATTATTCCTCATTTTATTATTTTAATAATTTTTTTATTATGATTTCCTTGGAATGTTGATTCTCGGGTAATGTCTCGTCATCATTGAAATGATGTTAATAAAATTAATAATATTCCAGTTATTATTGTATATATTTCTATTTTATGTATTCATTTAACTGACCCTATAGCTAATGTAAAGATTCTTAAAGAGGTTAAAATAGGTCATGGTCTATTATTTACTATATGAAATTTATGGTTATTCATTTATACTTCTCTAGAATATAATGATATTAATGTTATAAATACATAAGATTGAATAATTGATACTGCTAATTCAAATATTATTATAAATAATATGATAATTATAAATAATAATATATTTTTTTCTCCTATTAATCTAAAAAGTAGATGTCCTGCAATTATATTAGCTGATAATCGGATAGCAAGTGAATAAGGTCGGATTAAATTTCTTGTTAGTTCAATTAAAATTATTAAAGGTATAATTAAGGTTGGTGTATTTTTTGGTAATATATTTGTTAATATTAATTTTGTATTTTTTTTTCATCCAAAAAATATATATGAAATTCATATTGGGATAGATAAGGATAATGAAAATATTAAGTGTGAAGATGATGTAAATACATAAGGTAGTAATCCTATTATGTTATTAATTAGAATAAAAATTATTATTGAAATTATTAATATTTTAATAGATTTGTATTTAGTATTTATTTTTATTTCTTTGTTTAAAAATTTAAATATTAAGTTTATTATTGTTTCTTGAGTATTATTTTTTTTTCAAAATTTTTTTGGTAAAATTAATAAGAATAATAATGTTCTAATTCAATTTATTGAAAGTTTTCCTGTACATGGATCAAATGTTGAGAATAAATTTGTTATCATTTTCAATTTATTTTAAAATTTATTTTTTTTTTAATATTTATTTTTGAATTTTTTTTAAAAAAAATAATAGTTATTAGAATTAATATTAAAATAAGGAATTCAATTATTATTGATGATCATCATATAGGAGATATTTGTGGCAAAAATTATTTTAAAGTAACTTTAATTTGACAAATTAATATTTTTCTTAAACTAAATTTTTTCATCAAGAGTAATTGCTAATTTACTATAATTTGGTTTAAGAGACCAATTCTTGCTTTAAAGATTCTTAATGAATAATTTTTTATTCATTTAATGAAAGATTTTAGATTAATTCTTTCAATTATAATAGGTATGAATCTGTGATTTGCTCCACAAATTTCTGAGCATTGACCAAAATAAATTCCTGGTCGTGATAAATATATTCTTCCTTGATTTATACGTCCTGGTATTGAGTCAATTTTTACTCCTAATGATTGGATTGTTCATGAATGAATAACATCTGATGAAGTTGTAATTATTCGAATTTTTGTTTTTATAGGAAGAGTTATTCGGTTATCTGTTTCTAAAATTCGAATAGATTTTAAGTTTAATGGTTTTATGTATGAGTCAAATTCAATTTTTTTTATATCTGAATATTCATATGATCAGAATCATTGATGTCCAATTGCTTTAAAAGTAATTATAGGTTCTGATATTTCTTCAATTAAGTAAAGAATTCGAATTGATGGTAGAGCAACTAAGATAAGGAATATTGCTGGTAAAATAGTTCAGATTATTTCAATTATTTGTTCTTGGTAAATTATTAAATTAGTTAATTTATTTATTATAATAAATGTTATAATATATATAACTATTATTGTAATTATTATAATTACTATTATGGTATGATCGTGAAATATAATTATTTGTTCTATTGATGGGGAAGCAGGATCTCTAAAGGATATTCTTTTTCATTTAATTTTTAATAAAATAATATTTATTTATATATGAATTTTAAGTTCATTGCACTATTCTGCCATATTAAAATTTTGTTAAAAATGGGATTTCGTAAAAAGAATGTTCTTGAGGTGGTAATTTTTGTAATCATTCAATTGATGAAATATTATTATATAAGAATAATGGAATTCGTTTAGAAATTATTCTTTCTCAAATATTAAAAATTAATATTATAATTCTAATTATTGAAATTATTCTTCCTATTGATGATATAATGTTTCATATAGATATTGAGTCTTGAAAATCTGAATACCGACGTGGTATACCATTTAATCCTAATATGTGTTGTGGAAAAAATGTAAGGTTTACTCCAATAAATATAGTTGAAAATTGGATTTTTATTCATTTAGAATTTAAAGATGTTCCTGTGAATAATTCAAATCATTGTGTTAAACCTGCTATAATTGCAAATACTGCTCCTATAGATAAAACATAATGAAAGTGTGCTACTACGTAATATGTATCATGTATAATGATATCAATAGACGAATTAGAAAGTATTATTCCTGTCAACCCACCAATTGTAAAAAGAAATACGAATCCGTAGGATCATATTAATGAAATTGTTGATTTTTGATTAGATCCGAATATTGTTGCTAATCATCTAAAAATTTTAATTCCTGTAGGAATAGCAATGATTATAGTTGCTGAGGTAAAGTAAGCTCGTGTATCTACGTTTATACCAACTGTGAATATGTGATGTCCTCAAACTACAAATCCTAAAATTCCAATTGAAACTATTGCATAGATCATTCCTAAAGATCCAAATGATTGATTTTTACCTGTTTCTTTATTAATAATGTGTGAGATAATACCAAATCCTGGTAAAATTAAAATATAAACTTCCGGGTGCCCAAAAAATCAAAATAAGTGTTGGTAAAGGATTGGATCACCTCCGCCCGATGGGTCAAAGAAGGATGTATTTAAATTTCGATCTGTAAGTAATATAGTAATTGCACCAGCTAATACTGGAAGTGATAAAATTAGAAGGAATGCTGTAATTAATACAGATCATACAAATAATTGTATTTGTTCAATTTTTATATTTATTCTTCGTATATTTATAATTGTTGAAATAAAATTAATTGCTCCTAAGATTGATGAAATTCCAGCTAAATGAAGAGAAAAAATAGATATATCTACACTTGGTCCTGAATGTGCTGAGTTTATTGAAAGTGGCGGGTATACTGTTCAACCGGTTCCAGAACCTATTTCTGTAATTGATCTACAGATTATTAATGTTAATGATGGTGGTAAAAGTCAAAATCTTATATTATTTATTCGTGGATATGCTATATCTGGTGCTCCAATTATTATTGGAATTAATCAGTTTCCAAAACCTCCAATTATTACTGGTATAACTATAAAGAAGATTATAATAAATGCATGCGCTGTAACAATTACATTATAGATTTGTCTATTATTTAATAATATCCCTGATGATGATAATTCTATTCGAATAATTATACTTAATATTATTCCTAATATTCCTGATCATATTCCAAATATGAAATATAATGTTCCAATATTTTTATGATTAGTAGAAAATAATCATTTATTCATTAAGGTGTCTGATTATAGGTTGTAAATTGTAAATTTACTTAAGAATTTAAATAATTCTCTTAATAATCTTATAGTTTAATTTAAGAACTTTAATTTGCAAAATTAGAAGTGTAATACACTAAGATTTATCTTATTTTGATTTTTACAACTTTGAAGGTTATTAGTTTATTTAACTTAAAATCTTAATTAAATAATTTACTTATTATAATAACTGGTAGTAAAATTAAATTTAATGTTAATCTATAATTTTTTTTTACTTCAATTGTTTTTATAAGATTTTTATTTATTGAAAGGTAAAATATTAAGCATGAATATATATATGTTATATAAACATATAAAATTATAGTTGATATAACTGTCAAGATTAATAATATTAATATTTCTTTTTTGTTTAGTATTGTTTTTATAACTATTATTTTGTTAATAAATCCTGTTATAGGAGGTATTCCCCCTAATGATAATATTGAAATTCATAATTCTTTTTTATTTATTTTATTTGAATTAATTATTATTTGATTAATAAATTTAATTTTATTAATTTCTATTTGTTTAAARATTAATATTATTATTATTGTATAAATTATAATAAATGTTATTCATATTTTTATTTCAAATCTAATAAATAAAATTATTCTTAAATTAAAKATTGATGAAAAGCATATTATTTTTTTTATTGAGTTTTGGTTAATTATTATAATTGGTGCAATTAATATTGATAAAATAATTATTTCTATTGTTTTTGTGTTAATTAATCTAAATATTATTATAGGTGGTATTTTTATAATTGTTATTATAAGGAGTATTGGTTTATATTCAACTCCCTCAATTATTGAAATAATTCAATTATTAAATGGTACTCCCCCTATTTTTATAATTAGGGATATTAAAATAATTATTTGTATATTAATATTTATTAAAATTATAATTATTCTGAATATAATAATTATTGATGAAATACTTTGAATAATGAAGTATTTTATAATTCTTTCTGAGTTTCTTATTTTTTTTCTTATTATTATAGGAATAAATGATAAGTTTGATGTTTCAATTATTATTCAAATAATAAATATTGAGTTAGAAGAAAGTGATAAAATGATTCTTAAATTTAGTGTTGATATAAATATAATGTTTGTTGAATTAAAAAAAATTAAAAAGAAGGATTATGGTTCCTATATTTAGGGTATGAACCTAAAAGCTTTATTTAGCTTATCTTTTTGTAAAAAGATGTTTGATGCATTTAGTTTTTTGATTACTAAAGTTAAAGTTTAATTCTTTATATTACAATAAAGGCAAATTTTGCATAATTTATTCTATCAGAATAACCCTTTTTCAGGCACTTTATT